ATAGGATGGCCTTTGCGTAAGGATTATATTTCCCCCAGTTTTTTTGAAATACAAGATGCTCATTGAATGATAAGAAAGCTGCTTATAAAATTTCAGAGATTCAAGGTTGGACTTTCCGTTCTAGATTAACCAGAACAATTGAGGTCTCTTTTGTATTAGATTAGCGAATTGTGAATAAGCCAACAAAAATAAAATACAATTAGGAATTCGTTGGGATTCTTAGATTTATTTGGATTTCGTATGAGCCAAACCAATAGGATGAATCAAAGGAGTTCTCCACCATGAACCTTAAAATAATGTCGAGACGAATTAATAAATTGAATAGGAATGAAAATACCAAGAAATGGAAGGGTATCCAATTCAATTTATTTGTATTGTATCTGAATAGAATCTTGTCTATTTCCGCACTTTGACTTTTTGTTCTTTGAACAAACCAATTTACCCTTTCAAATATGTATGAAGTATTAACATTCTTTTTGAATGAAAGAAAAAAAAGATAAAATAGAATTTTATTTTATTTCTTTAAGAAACTTTTCCCATCTATTTTATAGATGGGGTATATCTCGCCAAGATAGATAAAATAAAAGAAAGTATGTATTATGATCTAGATTCAAAATCAATATGTATCTCTCTTCATATCAATTAATTTTTTTTTTATAAATTAAAGATTAAAAAAAAATTAAACCATGTGTCAGGAACCAGATTTGAACTGGTGACACGAGGATTTTCAGTCCTCTGCTCTACCAGCTGAGCTATCCCGACCATTTCCAATGTAGCATCCCACCCTCATTTTTTAGATGACTGGAGTCGATGTCAATTAAAAGGACACGGGGGGATTACAAAGTTTTCTCCAAGTCCTGTAATTTCAACGCTATTCATATCGGCATTCCTTGCTTCATTTGTAATGTGTATTCTATATCACATGTGATAAAAGAAAGTCAGTCATTTACGCCAAAATAAGCTTGTCAAAGAATTAGAAGGATAAGGGGATTTGGAACCGCTAATGAAAAAAGGGGGTAGTTTAAATATTTTAGGGGTCAAATAGGATTTTTGGGGATAGAGGGACTTGAACCCTCACGATTTTTAAAGTCGACGGATTTTCCTATTACTATAAATTTCATTGTTGCCGGTATTGACATGTAGCATGTAGAATGGGACTCTATCTTTATTCTCGTCCAATTTATGAGTTCTTTAAAAGATCTACCGGACTATGGAGTGAATGAGTTGATGAATATTCTATTTTTTCTTCAACGTGAAATAAATTCACACTTATTTTCATATTAAAAAAAACAGATTCGGGCCAACATTAAAAATTTGATATAGTATTCAATAGATGCGTTTATCCTTCATCCTTTCTAAAATTTCCATGGAAAGATTCCTCTACCGGCGCAGTCAACTCCATCCGTTAGAACAGCTTCCATTGAGTCTCTGCACCTATCCTTTATTTGTCGTTTTTTGAACCTTTGTTTTCAGAAAACAGGATTTGGCTCAGGATTGCCTCATTTTTATTAATTCCGGGGTTTCTCTGAATTTGAAAGTTATCACTTAGTAAGTTTCCATACTAAGGCTCAATCCAATTAAGTCCGTAGCGTCTACCGATTTCGCCATATCCCCCTTCTTTTTGTCTTTTGTTTTGAAATTCCGATTTTATTATTTTTATTATAAATTATAATAATTAGATTATTCCTTTTTCTGGAACCTTTGAATTTATTAGATAGCGATTACTATCTCAAAAAAGTATTTTTTTTCTTTCCTATAGTAAACCCATATTTGATTGAATCAAATTGGATTTTATCATTTCTGTATCGGCAATTCAATATAGATTGATATATATCCTTTATATATCTTTCTCTTCATGCCATTTTTCCCCTGCAGTTGGGATACTTAAAGGGTCAATTTTTTTTTCTTAACTTCCCCTTTCCTTTGATGAATGTTGGATTAGTTATAATTAATCAACCAAATTAGGAAGAAATTTAGCGAAATATTGTAGGATCGGAAATATAGAAGTGTAACAAAAAGAATTTCAAATATCATCTGAATTCAAAATAAAAAAGTTTAACTATCTAAAAATATTTAAGATTGACTGTCAAATATTATTCTAATTTGGAATTGTGATAAAGAAATCAAAATTTTATATCGCTATAGAAATCGTTCTGTTCTATAATATCCAACGTTTATTGGTAATTGTGGATTCTGTTCTTTTCTATATTTCTAGAGACACTATACTTATAGTAATAGTGTCTTGAATTCCTATGCATAGTAAATTTCTATTACTATAATGCGGGCCCGCTTAGCTCAGAGGTTAGAGCATCGCATTTGTAATGCGACGGTCATCGGTTCGATTCCGATAGCTGGCTTTTTTATATTTTTCATTTTTTTTATTCTATTTTTGTTTTGAAAAACTGAGAATCTTTCTTTGAAATCAAAGAATATTGAAAAGTTTCTTCCCCTCTTTCCAAAATTAATGAATTTTTAATTTAATAAATTATAGGGGGAACTCCTGACTATGCCAGGAAAAGGATCTTATATCTTCTATTATTATATATATTTATATTTTATATATAATAATAGAAAGTTTGACTATTTATTCAATTTATCTCATTCTTCTGTATAGTAATAGTACAAGTAGACTACTTCGGCAAATTTCGCTTCATTTAGTTCAGTTTGAGTTTTGATTTATTCTGTAAAATAAAAAAAAGAATGAAATGAATTCTTAATAAGAATTAAGGAGTCTTTAGTTTATGTCTCGTTACCGAGGACCTCGTTTCAAAAAAATACGCCGCCTGGGGGCTTTACCGGGACTAACTAATAAAAGGCCTAAAGCCGGGAGTGATCTTAGAAACCAATCGCGTTCCGGGAAAAAATCTCAATATCGTATTCGCCTAGAAGAAAAACAAAAATTGCGCTTTCATTATGGTCTTACAGAACGACAATTACTTAAATACGTTCATATCGCCGGAAAAGCCAAGGGGTCAACAGGTCAAGTTTTACTACAATTACTTGAAATGCGTTTGGATAACATCCTTTTTCGGTTGGGTATGGCTTCGACTATTCCCGCAGCCCGCCAATTAGTTAACCATAGGCATATTTTAGTGAATGGGCGTATAGTAGATATACCAAGTTATCGCTGTAAACCCCGAGATATTATTATGGCGAAAGATGAACAAAAAGCCAGAACTCTGATTCAAAATTCTCTCAACTCTTCCCCTCGGGCGGAAGTGCCAAACCATTTGACTCTTCACCCAGCCCAATATAAAGGACTAGTCAATCAAATAATAGATAGTAAACGGGTCGGTTTAAAAATAAATGAATTGCTAGTCGTAGAGTATTATTCTCGTCAAACTTAATTAAACCTAAACTCAAATAAAATAGCAGGGGTTCAGGCAATTTTATTCCCTTTAAATTAACCTAAGGTTAAGTAAGCAAAATAAAATATGGCTTTGATTCCGATTTTATCTCATTTATGTATCATAGTAAAAGGGGCTATTTTTATATTCTTTCCGGTATTCTTCCTAGTTGCGGCAATTGGGAATAGAGAATCTATATCAACGATCAATGAAAGGTTTAACTGGTGGAAGTGGAATAAGGGTCTCTGTTGCTCGGTATTTTAATAAAATGGATCTAGATCTATGTAAGTGAGGGTGCGGAAAGAGAGGGATTCGAACCCTCGGTAAACAAAAGCCTACATAGCAGTTCCAATGCTACGCCTTGAACCACTCGGCCATCTCTCCTACATAATGATTATTAATCAAAAACCCAGTGAATAGTGAGTTCTTCCTATTAGATTATTGGATGGGTATGACCAATCTATTTTAACTATAATATATTAAATATATTATTTTATTTGAAAAATAGAAAATTTTTCATCAAAGTAAAAAAAGATCTTTCGGGGCCCCAAGACTATTATTTTCTTACTCATTTTTTTTTTTTTTTTAGAAAAAAGGGGTTCATCTTTGCAAAAACGACTCCTACTATATTCGACTCGATTAAATCAATGAATTAGAATGAATCAACTGATTAATAGGTCTAGATTTTTTAGACTAGGGTTAATGGATACCTTTCTATCATAATTCTATATAGACATAGACTACGATTCCATACCTTAGAAATTTTCAAATTTATTTTTATTTCCGGCTTTAGAGTTCTCAACAACAAACAAATCCCCTCCCTCACCCCTCTATTCTAGATTGATAAAACATTTTGTATAGTGGATTATATACCTGCTATGTACATAAGATAAATAAAGAGGTGGTTTTTCTATTTTCATCATAGAATGATTTTTCCTCTTTGTATCATAATTCAACCAAAATTTCTTGAGTTATTTGAATCTGTAACTTCAATGAAATCAGAATAGTTCGCTTCGTTGGTATACTACTACATTAGGATTAGCATGAAATCGAACCGGGTTGGACTATTTCTTATTGATTCCTGTCAAAAAAGAATAATTGAAATAGAAAGCCCATAATTTTTTTTTTGCAAATCAATCTATTTTTATGTTATTTTGTACTGTATAATTCTTTTCTTTGTGGAATCATTTTCCTACGAGAAGGAATGAGAAAAATTTGAAAATGGATTACTAGCTATGCCTAGATCGCGGATAAATGTAAATTTTATTGATAAGACCTTTTCAATTGTAGCCAATATCTTATTGCAAATAATTCCGACAACTTCAGGAGAAAAAGAGGCATTTACCTATTACAGAGATGGTGTGATTTGATTCTTTTTTTTATTTTATTGAGTTTCTATAGGTCTTACGAGAAAGACACGTGATTCAGGAAAATTTTTGAAAGAAATCTACGCTTGTTGAAGGTGAAATTTGAAAATAGAACAATTCCTTCTGTCGTGTATCCTCGATTAATGCAACCTCAGATTCTATGTTTCAATTTTCGATTCTAGTATTGAGCGAAAGGTTAGACTTAAAGGTTCTATGGGACAATCCTACTCGACTAGTACCAACGGACAGCATAAGGGAAAAAGCACTACACTTAAGAATCAACAAC